ATTTGATTTTTAAACAGAGCGAGAGAGACTTGATTTAACTTAGGTTAATCTAGGCCATAGGCAGACCTACGTCAAGATAAACCCCCTTGAAACACTTTGGTAGTGTTTCTGAATCTGAATCCAAATAATGACTCAGAGCACATGGAGCCATCTTGTGGTCAAAAAATATGGCAGACTAGCGGATCTTTATATCCGCTAATGAAAGAGCCCAATGCACAAAAATGCCTGTTGGGTCTTTAAAACAGCTCAGATCACTTTGATTAGAATCAGTTTAGTCTGTTTTACCGAGAAAGTCTACGGTTCGAGTCCGTATAGCCCTAAGACCCCTATCCATTCCAAAATCCGAGTGGATTTTGGAAGTTTCAATTCGAACACAAGTCCATTTAAAAACGCCAATCGAACCTAACCCCAATCGAATCTAATAATCCTTCATATGGGTATAGGAATGACCAGCCATATTTATGCCCAAGCGAAAGTTTGAAAAACGACTCTCTTTGGTACGTTTCAGTGGAAAGATTGTCAACAATCCAAAATAGGAATTTCTTCGTATACCTTTACCTAAACCTAGCAAAGGTAGTCTTCACTTTCCATATTCAATAAATCGAAATGCCTACCCAAAATTCTACTTTATTCTACTTTAGTGGTTAAATAAGTAAAAACCTCACAGGACAGAACAATGGGTTGCCCGGGATTCGAACCCGGAACTAGTCGGATGGAGTCGATAATGTTACCGGTTAAATAAGTAACAACCTCTCCCCAAGCCGTGCTTGCATTTTTCATTGCACACGGCTTTCCCTCTGTATACATCTAAAATTAAGTTCCGCCATTAGACAAAAAGTGGAATACTTAGACCCTTCTTACAACTAAATTTCAGAATAGAAATAAGGAAAAATTTTGTTAGTTCTTCATTATTGCTATTTAGTAGATTCAATTCTAATCAAAATTTCCATTTACGTGCTTTGATAACGAATCAGTCATGATTGGCCAAATCATTGATACAAATAATATCTAAATACCAAACCCTTTTTTGATGGAACCTCCGCGAAATAAAAGAAGCTCTTGGAAAGGTCAAGGAAAGAACTTGTTCTTCCGCCGTAAAGAATTCTTCAAATAATTCTGATCCGAATCTTTTCAAAAAAGCCCGTACAGTACTTTTGTGTTTACGAGCTAAAGTTCTAGCACAAGAAAGTTGAAGTATATACTTTATGCGCGACAAAGTTTTTTTTTTTGAAGACCCACTATAATAATGAGAAAGATTTCTAGATATACGCCCGAATCGGTCAATAATCTCAGAATCTGATAAATCGATCCAAATGGCCTTACTAATAGGATGCCCTAATATATTACAAAATTTGGCTTTAGCCAAGGATGAAATCAGGGGAATTATTGGAATAATAGTATCAAACTTCTTAATAGGATGATCAATTACAAATGAAGTTTCTAACATTTGATTACGGATCCTTGAAGTCTTTCGCCGCACACTTGAAAAATAACCGAGAAAGTCAAAGGAATGGTTTTCTAATTGTTTTATATGAATTCTTCGTGGTTGAGACCAAAGGGCAAAATAAGATTGCCAGAAATTAACAAAGTAATATTTCCATTTATGCATCAAAAGAGACGTACTTTTTGAAGCGAGAATTGCTTTTCCTTGATACCTAACATAATGCATGAAAGAGTCCTTGAACACCCATAGATTGGTGTCAAAAGCCCCGGTCAAGGTTTCGATAAGATGCTCTATTTTTCCATAAAAATAGATTCGTTCAAGAAGCGTTCTAAAAGATGTTGATCGTAAATGAAAAGATTGGTTACGAAGAAAGACAAAGACAGATTCGTATTCATATACATAAAAATTATATAGGAAGAAGAAGAATCTTTGATTTCTTTCTGAAAAAGAAGGACTGACTTTCTTTGAAGTAAGACGACTATTCCAATTATGAAACTCGTGGAGAAAGACTCTTACTAAATGCAAAGACGAAGCATCTTTTAGCCAGTAGCGAAGAGCTTGCACCACGATTTCGAGATGGATTGGGTAAGGTATTAGGATATCGAACACATAATTTAAATGTGCAATTTTGTCCTCTAAAAAAGAAAAAATGGAATGAATTGATCGTAAATTATCGGATTTGACTATCTCTTTCCCTTTCTTGTGGTGCTTTTCTAGGAAAGATAGGAATCGGAACGAAAATGGAATTTCCATAATGACCGAAAATCCCTCGGATATCATTTGATAATCCAAATTCTTATTGCGCCCCCAAAGTGGATTTGGTTTATAATCATTCAGAGAAAGAATCCAAAAATTTGGGTCATACATTCGAGTAATTAAACGTTTCACAAGGAGTAAGCTGAATTTATTGTCATAACCGGCATTTTTCAACAAAGTGCATCTTGTTAAACCATGATCATGAGCAAGTGCATAAATATACTCTTGAAAGATAAGTGGATATAAAAAGTCATGTTGTTGAAATCTATTGAGCTCTAAAGAGCTTTGAAATTCCGCCATTTTGAATGCTATTTGAACCAAAGGTAGAGGATTTTAGGAGTTATCAAATGATACAGAGTGCGATACAGTCAAAACAAGGTAGTTTTCGAGTAAGATAAGAAAGCCATACCTCGGATACAGGTAAACTTATCAACGGATTCTCAATCTTCTCTTTATTCCATTTTCTCGAAGTCGTTTATATTCGTTCTAGGATAACAAGATGTTTAGAAATCCTTTATTTTTTCAACCCAATCGCTCTTTTGATTTTGGAAATTGTGTTATCAATCTACTCTTTCTTATACACACACAGCTCCATTCGGGAATGGAGAATGCTATAGTTAGGATTTATGAAAAAATAAAGAATCCGCTTCTCGGATAAGCCCTCACCCGTATTCAGGCACTAATATATTTTTAACGTCTAATTAGATCGGGTACTCATTCAAATTAAGAATGGGAGCTCGTTGCTTTTTCGTTCCTTATAATTTCATTAAATTAATTGAAGCCAGAAGGCTCTATCCATTTATTCATTTGACCCAACTTGAAATTGAATCCATTTGGCTCCCTTCCAATAAGTTAAACAAAGTTTTGTCCCGATCGGGAAAGAAGAAAAGATTCTCAGAACTCTTGATTGCTACGACATGCTATTTTTTCCATTCATTCCCTTTTAGGATCAGTCGTGGTCTTCCAAACTTTACCGATGGTATGGATGAATTCATCGCTTCATCTAAATGTGTAAAAGATCCGAGTCGCACTTAAAAGCCGAGTACTCTACCGTTGAGTTAGCAACCCGAATAGAAGAAAAAAGTATGTAGATATAATCAGAATGAAAAAAGGATTCGATGAGCGAATCAAAGCATAAAAACCCATTTTCGAATCGATTAAGAACAGAAAACGTAATAACTCAGATGAAACTACAAGAAATTTTCCGATAACAGACAAACCAGACAAAATGATAGATCCTTCCTTATGTCATTATTAGTCACGTTTTCAAGCAAAACTGCGTCTATCAAAGCGCATCTAACGAATCCTTTTTTTGACTAAAGTAAGGAAAAAACCAAACTGATGGGACGGAAATAAAGAGATCCCTTTATAAAAAAAGATATCTCTTTATCACGCTGCATTATATTTGTTCAATGCATTGTTGTCAATATAAAGAATATAATGGAAAAATATAAAAAATTAGGTTGAAAAATATTCCAAAAATAAGGACTTGAGTTAGATTGGCACTACATAGGTACAAAAAAGTTTAGCTAGGGGAAGAAAAAATAAGAAGTCGAAAAATATCTCCAATTTAGTCAATCTCTAAATAAACAAAATAGAGAAAACTTCTAGAAGGGGTAGCATATACCCCCCTTATTTCCTTAAATTAATTCAATTTGATTTGATTGGGGCAAAGTTCGTTAAAAACCTCCGACTTCTTTAAAATGTCCCGAACAGTTTCTGTAGGCTGAGCACCCCTTTCAAGAAAATAGAGAATAGCAGGAACGTTTAAATACGTTTGATTCTTGATCGGATCATAAAAACCCACTTTCCGAAGATCTCTTCCTTCTCTTCGGGAGCGAACATCAATTGCAACGATTCGATAAGTCGCACGTTTCTTTCTACCACAGCGTTTTAAACGAAGTTTAACCATAATATTCCTCTAATTTTGAACCCGATTCAATTATGGAATCATGACTAGTCATTGGTTCAGTCGGTACATAGATATAATAATCTATGTGTGTATTTTTATGAATACATGGGCGACTGGAAGATTAGTTCCATGAACCATAGGATTGATGGATCATTTTATTAATCCTCAGGGTGTATCCTTTTCAAACGGAGGAATGCCCCATGCCAAAATCCAAGGTGCCAAACATCGAGCTCAGTTCTTGGGTTTTCTGCCGCCGCTTTTAGGCGGGCCTTAAGATTGGCCTCCCACGCCATACGAGTTTTTGAGACCCGGTGGATCCTTTCATTCATCCACCGTTCACCCGCTGCATGTCCCGAGTGAAAGGCTTCCCCAAAAATCTTACAAGTCTCTTTCGCGTAGGTCGCACAATGACCCGTATTGAAAGAGTGCTTGTACCCATGGCATTTTTGCCGATGGGGGCACGTGAGCGCTGGTTGATGCTCTTTCCGAAAAGAAAGAAATTTTCTTTCATGCTCTGTTCTTTCTGGAAAAAGACTTTCCCTTTCTAACTCGGGAAACTTCTTTCCATTTATTTTGGCTTTTTTGTCCGAACCTTTCGGACACGGTAAATAATTACAGGTTCGCCATTGATCTTTTTCTAAATCCTTCTCCTTTTCGAAATCTTTCTTAGGAGAGATACAAGGATTGCAACCATCGTGCTTTTCGAAATCTTTCTTAGGAGAGATACAAGGATTGCAACCATCGTGGAAGCAGTTACATTTTTTGTTAACAGCAGATTTGTTCATATTCCACTCCTTCCTATATAGGAAATATTTAAATATTAATTTTGTTAAAGGTTAAAAAAATGGTGCGATGCTCCATATAAGAGATCTATTTAAAAATATAATTTTAAAATATTATATAAATAAATATCCAAAAAAGCAATATCCATACACAAAAGATGAATATGCCTTGGGACGGAAGGGATCGAACCTTCGATTACCGGGACCAAAACCCGTCGCCTTACCACTCGGCTACGCCCCATTGTCACGTTGATTTTGTTTAGATAATTGATGATTCATATTATATATATACGAAAAAGTAAAGATCGTTGGCAACTACCCGTGTCACGTTGATTTTATTTAGATAATTGATGATTCATATTATATTAAGACAATAAATCTTTGTTGGCAAGACCTGCCCAAATCCTTCGCGACAATTTTACGCTAAGAGATTCTAGGTTTGTGCTAGGAATTTGACCCGTGTCGGGATAGAATTCGACTCAATTTATTGATCATTAGATAGAATGTAATTAAAATAGTAGATGAAAATATGATTTCTTCTATTCTCCTTTGAGAATTGGAGGAGTTTTGATTGGGCCGGTTCAAAGAAAAAGAAGGATTTTTTTGTCTACCTTACTTTCTTCCGTTTTCCTTATCTTAAGAACTCAATCAAATTGCAATTATCGCCAAAAACAAAATGTCTGCTATGCTTAATCTCTTTAGTTTGATCTGTATCTGTCTTAATTCTACCCTTTATCCAACTAGTCTTTTCTTTGCCAAATTGCCCGAGGCCTATGCTTTTTTAAATCCAATTATAGATATTATGCCAGTCATACCCCTGTTCTTTTTTCTTTTAGCCTTTGTTTGGCAAGCTGCTGTAAGTTTTCGATAAGATATTTAATACTATCCTAGACTATCCTAGAAAATGCATGATTTCTTCGATAAAAATTTCTAACGATTGATAAGATCAAATAAGTCGTTCCCGCATCAATCTTTGAGGCAAACGTTGAAATTCTTGGATCGCCGCACTAAATCAAATCTGACTCGCCACATTTCCACATTCTGGCCCTTTTTCCAGTGCAAGGCCTTAATTTTTATGGGATTTTATACAGAATTAGGGTACCACGCCCATATCTCATTATGGGCATGAAGTCATCTTGGGGAATCAAAGACTCTTAGTTGACCTGATCGACTTATTTTCGAGTTCGAGAAAGCACTTCATTTCTTGGTGTCAAAATAGAATATGGGGTAGAAAAATGGACGATCTATTCTCTTTTCTCGTTTTTTCCAAACAAAAAGGCTCTTGGAGATTGTGTAATGCTTACGCTCAAACTTTTCGTTTACACAGTAGTAATATTCTTTGTTTCTCTCTTCATCTTTGGATTCCTATCTAATGACCCAGGACGTAATCCTGGACGTGAAGAATAAAGGTTTTTTCGTTTTTCTATCTTGATTTTTTATTTTCAAAAATTTTTTATCTATTCCACACATTTAACTAGGACAAGGGGGTTTGTGAAATTTGAAAGAAAAGAAAATATCAAGTCATCGACGAAAACGGAAAGAGAGGGATTCGAACCCTCGGTACGAATAACTCGTACAACGGATTAGCAATCCGCCGCTTTCGTCCACTCAGCCATCTCTCCCTAGTGAAAAATATAATTATAATTATTAATATGTTACATTCCACCGGACAAAAGGATTCAAAACCGTCTTTCTTTCTCCTTATTTATTTTGATTCGCAAGATATGTAAAACTTTTCGTAGCTATTCCGTTTCGATAAAGTCAAAACTCAAAAGATCTAATATAAAGAAAACGAAAGATAAAGAACGAGGACTTCCTTGCTTTGATTTTTTTCGAAAGGCCCTTTTCTTTCCACGGCCTGGCCCGGTCACTACCTAACCGGGCCTTTTTTGATTTCATCAAATTCTAGCGAAATTTCTCTTAGTTGAGAAAAAAAAGACTTACTAGATTTTTTGACTATATTTCAAGCAAGACTAAAACGAAAAAAGGACTATTTCCCTCCTTACTTGATAACTTTATCGAACTTAGTCTATCAAAAGTACCATGTCCTATTCATTTTTCTTCCTTTTTTAGTTACTTGACCGCTTTTCTTGAATAACGAAAATGAAAATTTAGACACTGCATTTTTTTGTTATGCTTTGAGCGCTTTTTCTAAGTTGTATCTAGCAACACTCTTCCCGCACAAGCAAAGGATAGGTCTATTTGGTATTTATTTAAATAAGCCCTCTTCTCCTAATCTCAGCAAATTGCAAACCCTTGGACAAAACGTTATCACTCTCATTTTCATGATTTGTTATGATCCTAGCTTGACAAAAGGCCCAATTGTATCTAATAATATCATTGTAGCGGGTATAGTTTAGTGGTAAAAGTGTGATTCGTTCTATGAACCTCCTTAATAGTTAAGGGGTCGTTCGGTTTAATGCATATTCCGACCAAAAACTTTATTTCTTAAAGGCATTTAATCCTTTACCTCGGAATAATCCATTCGGGGAAAAAAAAATTCTCGCGATTTCTATTCAAAGTTCACTGAAAAATTGGATTCTGAACTTGCGAAACAAAATTGGGAAATTGGATCTCAGTCCAATTGAATGAGTATTAAGTAAAGG